CCGTATAAGGGGCGAGGTATTGTAATGTAGCAGGTGAATCCGCCATTTCAGCTACTACAATAGTGTATTCCATGGCCCCCTCTTCATGGAAAGTAGTTACTACTTGAGCCACGGAGGATGCTCTTTGACCGATAGCTACATAAACACATATTACATCTTGCCCTTTTTGATTGAGAATTGTATCTGTGGCTACTGCTGTTTTGCCAGTCTGTCTGTCCCCAATAATTAACTCTCGCTGACCGCGCCCTATGGGGATCATCGAATCGATAGCAATAAGCCCTGTTTGAAGGGGTTCATATACAGAACGCCTGGAAATTATACCCGGAGCAGGAGATTCAATTAAGCGAGATTCCGAAGCTACAATTTCGCCTCTCCCATCAATAGGTTTAGCCAGAGCATTTATAACACGACCCAAGTAAGCCTCGCTCACGGGTATCTGAGCAATTCTTCCTGTTGCTTTTACAAAACTTCCCTCTTGTATCATCAACCCATCGCCCATTAATACAATCCCAACATTTTTGGATTCCAAATTCAGAGCAATACCCCTAGTCCCTTCTGCAAATTCGACTAATTCACCTGACATTATTCCACCAAGACCTATAATACGAGCAATCCCATCCCCCACTTGAATTACGCGACCAATATTCTCAATCCCTACTTTCCTATTATATTGTTCAATACGTTCGCGGAGAATTTTATGAATTTCGTCGACTCGAAGGGTTGCCATTAGTGTTTCTTGACTCTTTTTTTCGGAAGCAAGGGGAAAAATAATGCCTAAATTCTAAACGAAAGTAGAAGTTCAAGGCCTAATTAATTTAATTATTTCTTCGATTCTATGGCCCCGAGAATGCCAATATTAGCACGAATCGTACGGAAATGTAACTCGGTATTCAAACAACTATTCAGAGTTCCTAGAGCTCCTTGTACGGCCTGTTGGAAAACCCGTTGTCGGACCTGATTCATCGCCCTTTGTTTTTCAAAATAAAGGATTTCGTTTTTAGACTTTTCTAATTGTTCCAAACTAATAGAAGTAGCATTAATCAAATTTGCTTTTTCTCGTTCTATCTCAGAGTATCCATTCATTCGATACTCATCTGCTTCTAGTTCGACTTTCTGTAATCGAACCCGAGCTTTTTCGAGCTGCTCAATGGTCCCTCTACGCAATTCTTCCGAATTTCGAATAGTACTCAAGATTCTCTGTTTTCGATTATCTAATAAATCTTTTAATGAAAGTAGATTATCTTGCTATTAAGTTTACAATTTTTATGATCTCTTCCCGAACCAAACATGAATCTTTCGATTCATTTGGCTCTCACGCTCCTTTTTTTTTCTTTTTTTGCTATGGCTATTTCCATATCTTTTTTTTTTATGTAATGAGCCTATCCTCTATCTTCTCTTTTCTGTTTATATTTCAATATACCGAAACCCATATTAAGAATATAAGACTAGATAAATATTAAGAGGACTCTTCCGCCTAGATAAAAATCTATCATGGTCAGCAAAGTTGTTTCTTTATTTGTATTTGCCCTTTAGTTAATAATTTCAATTTCATTAAGAAAAACTAACTAAATAAATGGAAAATGAAAATTGATAGAATTCTTTTTTTTTTCTTCAAATCCAAAAAATTTCTCTTTTTTTTTATTTTATACATAGGTCGTCGATTCGGCATTGGATAAAAAAGGGCAGGGTGCCCTTCTAGTAAATAGTTCAAACCATTTTATCGATATGAGTGTTTTATATCAGATAAATTCTACATTAGCTATTTCCCGTTTAAAGCATTTCGGTACTAATACTAATATAGTTGTAGAAAGAGTACCCCTTTTTGCCTGGACTTCAAGCAGTTTAGCTTTAACCGTGTTAATGGTCTCACATTATTGGTCTATAGAGAATCAAAGTTGATTTACCAATGAGTCGCGAAATGCTATGGTTCTTCCATATGATTTCTGAATTTATTCAGAAGTAATTCGTCGAGATCGTGCACCTTTTTCTTATTTATCCAAAAAATACTAAAAAATATTTAAAAGTGCAGCCGGATAGATCCAATCTATTCTTGAAATAGACAACTCGCACACACTCCCTTTCCAAAAAAAATCAATACACCAACCACTACAGTTAGATTTATTAGATTTGTTGCTAAAATATCGGTATTAAGCCCGAAACTCCCAGCGGATGGCCAGTGAGCTAAAAAAACGAAAGAATGGGTTACATTTTTCATATGCTCTCCTCTTATAGATAGGACGAACAAAGAGCAAAGTTTTTCGATCACTTACTTCGCTCGCCCTTTTTTGATCGGTTTTTTTAATGTAATTTTTTTTAATGCAAATAGATTCAATCTAATAATTTCTTTTAGATTAAGTCTTAGGTCTCGTTTGACCTGTGAAAGACTCCTTTGTTGAAATGTTCCAAAAATTCCTAAAATAAAAGGAAAAAGACTTTCCACTGTCCTAAACTAAGGACGGGAAGGAAGAAGGCGAGCATATCCTCTAAATTGATCATCCTCAAATCAGCCCTTCCTGGGGTGGGGTATTGTCTGTCCCGATAAATAGGTAATTCCAGGAGTAATAAATAGGAGTAAAGTATTGATATAATTGGAATTGCAGAAGCAAATACCAATTTACTAAAAAAAGAAAAAAGTATCTAATCTAAAGGACTCATTTTCTTTTTTAGGATTAAACAAAAGGGTTCGCAAATAAAAGCGCTAGTGCCACAACTAGTCCATAAATTGTTAAAGCTTCCATAAAAGCTAGACTAAGCAATAAAGTACCTCGTATTTTACCTTCTGCTTCTGGCTGTCTCGCAATACCTTCTACAGCTTGTCCTGCAGCAGTACCTTGACCAACTCCAGGCCCAATAGAAGCAAGCCCTACGGCCAATCCAGCAGCAATAACGGAAGCAGCAGCAATTAGTGGATTCATGGTGAGTTCCTCGTGTCAAAAAAAAAAAGAAATGGTTAAGGATACAATCAACCAAGAAATTCTTATTTCTAAGCTCTATTGGGGAGAAGTAACTAAAAAGTACAAATTGAAATGATAATCTGAATTGTCCGAACTACTTCGAGATCTCATTTTTAGTTTCTAATCATTAGAGGTTTGTGTAAATCCATATGATTCTCATTATTCTATTTCTCTTTCTTTCCAACCAACCACTCTTTCATTCCATTCTTCTTTCTTTACTCTTCGATATCCTTGAGTTCCTATTTTTTCCCCTATCATCTAATCCATAATAAAATAATCCATAATAAAAGACGAAATAGAGGAAGAACCCCTATTGAAATCGACCTAATCCAAATCCAATAGGAATTAAATCAAGATATACAATTGATAACAATATGCTGCATAGAACTGGATATGGAATCCAATTCCATATAGAGGGAATTCGATATATCGGATTAGATAATGAATCTAACTTAGGAATATATAATATCCCATATACATTTGTTTCTTCTATTTTGCGTATTTTCTCATTTTCTATTGATGAATCGGATTCTAAAATCATTCCTTAAAAACCCGCACAAAAGATGACTGGACTTATAGACATTAAGGATATAGATCTAGCCTGACTCCGCCCCCCTTAATGCATATATACTTTGACAATTCCGTAATATAGTCTATTCTCTCTCCTACAACTCTAGTTTGTATATTCATACGCATTTCTAACTATTTAGTTTTCCAACCAAGCGGATTATCTGGAACCATGCATGAATTGAGCTAAGCTAAAAAAAAAAGACTATTTTGAAAACTAGTCAATTCAATGATGACCTTCCATGGATTCACCTATATAGGCTGCGGCTAACGTTGCAAAAATAAGAGCTTGAATACCGCTTGTAAATAATCCAAGAAACATGACCGGTATAGGGACTACTAAGGGGACTAAAGAAACAAGAACAACAACGACTAATTCATCCGCCAATATATTCCCGAAAAGTCGAAAACTAAGCGATAATGGTTTTGTGAAATCTTCTAGGATGTTAATTGGTAAAAGAATTGGAGTTGGTTTAATATATTTCTCGAAATAACTCAATCCTTTTTTGCTAAGACCCGCATAAAAATATGCCGCTGATGTGAGTAAAGCTAAAGCAACAGTAGTATTTATATCATTCGTGGGTGCTGCTAATTCCCCATGGGGTAACTGTATAATTTTCCAAGGTAAAAGAGCACCCGACCAATTCGAAACAAAAATAAAAAGGAACATAGTTCCAATAAAGGGAACCCAGGGACCATATTCTTCTCCAATCTGAGTTTTGCTCAAGTCTCGAATAAACTCAAGCACATATTCGAAGAAATTCTGACCGTCGGTCGGGATGGTTTGTGGATTCCGAACAGCTATGATAACTGAACCTAGCAAGATAGTAATTACGACCCAAGAAGTGATGAGTACTTGGGCATGAATTTGGAAACCTCCTATTTGCCAATAGAAGTGTTGGCCTACTTCTACACCCGATATATCATATAACCCCTTGAGTGTTTTAACGGAACATGGTATAATATTCATATTGTCCTCTGATAAAAATTGAACTTCAAAAAAGGAATTCTTTTGATTCAACCATCTCTTTCTCAACTCAGCAACTTGAAGTATTAATCTTATATTTAGGATACCAAGAAATCACATCAGATGATAATATATATCAATACCCTCTAATATATATCAATATTCCCCTTCTTTTATCTATGCAAAACAAAAAAGAATAGTAAGTGATCCCATAAATCTACGCAGTTACCCAAGAATGAACTATTCTTCTTAATCAACGATTTCTTATATAGAGAGAACGGCCCTCACAAATTGCAAATACTAATTTGTTAAGAATCAATCGAATTGAAGTCATAGTGTCATCGTTGGCTGGAATCGATATATTTGCGAGATCTGGGTCACAATTTGTATCGACTAAAGAAATAGTAGGAATCCCCAAAATGGCACATTCCCGAAGAGCTATATACTCTTTTTGCTGATCAAGGACGATCACAATGTCCGGCAACCTCGTCATATATTTGATCCCGCCGAGATATCTTTGCAAGGTAGATAATTTTCTCTTCAAGATTGCCACATCTCTTTTTGGGAGATGGTGGAATTTTCCCATCTTTTCTTCTGCTCTTAAGTCTCTAAATTGAGAAAGTCTAGTTTTCGTAATCGACCAATTCGTTAACATACCACTGAACCACTTTTTATTAACATAATGACAACGAGCCCTTATTGCAGCTGATGCTACTAAATCCGCTGCTCTTTTTTTGGTACCAACAATTAAGAAGCTTTTTCCCTGACTTGCTGCATCAAAAACTAAATCACAAGCTTCTGATAAAAAACGAGCCGTTCTAGCGAGATTTGTAATATGAGTACCTTTACGCTTTGCCGAGATGTAAGGGGCCATTTTAGGATTCCATTTCTTAATACCATGACCAAAATGAACTCCCGCTTCTATCATCTCTTTCAAATTGATGTTCCAATATCTTCTTGTCATTTTTTCCACACTTCCTTTTGATTTTTTCTTTTTTTTTTCATCCTACCATTCCATTACGGAATTTATTTCTTTTTTTTGAAAATTAAGAAAGAGCCAAAATAGCTTGAAATAAATAATAATTGTTCCGATGTAACCTTCCACTGAGAATTGGCCATTGATACATGGTATAAACGTAACCTTAATGAATTAACTGACTTCTTTTACTTATTAAAAAAAAATAAAATAAAAATCGAAAATCTGACCTGTTAGTGTTCTAAGGTCAAAAGTCTAGTTTAAATAAAAAAATCTGCTTTATGTATCCTTAAATCGTATAAATGGGGGTAAATGGGGGTTCTGATGTCTCATAGAAATTGTTTGTTACATCAGAATCAGAAGAAACTAATTCTGTATGGAGAAACAAAATATCTCTCATTTCCGACGCGAATAGATTTTTTTTTTGAATTTCGAAATAAAGGTTCTTGTCTTGTGGGGAATGATGCACAAATTTTTGGAATCCGGTACCAACAGGTATAATCCCCCCCAGAACTACGTTTTCTTTCAGGCCTTTCAACCAATCAATACGACCTCGTAGGGCAGCTTTTGCTAAAACTCGAGCAGTTTCTTGAAAACTTGCTTCAGATATGAAACTTTGGGTATTCAGGGAAGCCCTTGTTATTCCCAATAAGATTGCCCGATAATAGACCGATTCATCCAAAGCTCGTCCTGCTCGTTCTGCTCGTAATAGTCCGATTAATTCCCCAGGTGAAAAAACATTAGACATTCCATCTTCGGAAACCCGCACTTTTGATGTTACTTGGCGTATAATAATCTCTATATGTCTATTATGGATCTGTACCCCTTGGGATCGATAAACCTTTTGGATCTTATTAACCAAAGAGATACGACTTTGGGCTATGGTTAGCTCAGCTCCAATCAAGAATCCCCAGGGGACCCCAAGAATTCTTGGTATACGCTCATTCCAATCCTCAATTCTCCTTTCGAGATTCGGCGATAGTGAATCAATTGAACGCGCTTCAAAGATTTGTTCTACTTTTGGAAGACCTTGCGTTATGTCACTAGATCTCGATTTTTCATATATAAACGTAACTAACCTATCTCCTTTGTAAAGGATTTCTCCATAATGACCATGAACAGTTGCTCCTGTAGTGGCCAAATAAGGCTTAGCTGCTCTTATAACAAAGGAATCAATATTAACAATGAAAATTTGACCAGATTTTTTTATGTGCGATTTAAATAGACATACATTTTCGCAAATAAATTGTCCAAGGTGAATTATTGCCAGTGTCTCCTCCCAAGAATCATGATGGAGAAAGTGCCAATTCAAATGGAATGGATCCAACATGATGTTACTATCGAAATTCGAAATCCTTTGATTTTCATCTATTAAAGAGTATTTAAGCCCTTGAAGTACTTGGAGGGTTTGTTTCAAATTGTCAAGGAACAAATATTTTTTTAACAGGATCTGATTATGCGTTAGTAAATAGTAAGATGAAGAAAAATTCGATATACTAGGTACAATAGCGGCTAAGGGCCCAAAAATATCTCGAATAGGAATTCTAGGATTCGATTCTTTTACCGCATTGGGATATTTCGAATTCTTGAATAAACCAATTCGAGAACAGTTGGATGCCGACAAAATCATCAAAGATTGGTATTCTTTATTTCGATTCAACAAGGTGCCAATAGCTTCTTGATGTTGGCTAAGTGATTGAATCTTCGCCTTGGAATAAAAGGAATTGGTGCGATCTAACCTATTATTGGGAATCGGTCCTGCACTTGTCCTATCATACCTTCTTCGTGTATACGAAATAGTGGACTTGACTAACTCAATTCTTAGGAAATCGCGAATCAGATCATTTGCTCTTACCTCAACAAGGGAAGCACGAGCCTCCTCTTTTTCTTCTTGTTCCCAATTCACTACTAAGCAAGTTCGAACAAATTGACTATTCGTATGATAAATTCTTTGAGTTAACTTGCTATTTTCATGAGAAATCAAATTGACAAGTCGAAGTTGGAAATTATCCTCTTCTTGCAAGAGATCTTGCGGGAAAAGTGTTGCTAAATTTCTCCCTTCGTCCATTTCATATGCGACTGCAGGTCGAACCGAAACAAAATACTTTTCCTTGCTCTTGAAAATTTTTTTCCGTTGAACATAGACCCAATTTTTCTTTTTTTTTGATTCCTTAGAATCTTTCTTTTCTCTTTCTGGTGGTATCAAACTACCACCTAATATCTTATCCGCCTCTTCAGGAAAATGAATATCTCCGGAAAAGATTTTGAGTTCCGTATGGCTTTTTTTTCTCTTCACTCGGACCAATCCACCTAGTCGACTTCTTGTATTTTTTGTGAGTTGTGTATCCACTCCAATGATACTATTATCAAGTACCTTTAGGGATGAGGATCTCGGCAAGATATGCAGTTCTTGAAGAATGAAAAAAAACCGATCTAGTTCTTTTTGGTATTTTAGACTAAATTCTTTTGTTCCTCGATGCTCAATCAAACCCTCCTTTTTAAAAATGGAATCTTCCTCTGGGCTCCCGTATTCGTCCTCTGAGTCTTCTTCTGAGTCTTCCTCTAAAGTCCCATATTCGTCCTCTGAGCCTTCCTCCGGGCTCCCATATTCGTCCTCTGAGTCTTCCTCTAGAGTTCCATATTCGTCCTCTCGGGTTCTATATTCGTTCTCTGGGCTCCCATATTCGTCTTCTGAGTCTTTCTCTCCAGTCCTATATTCATCCTCTAGGATCCCATATTCGTCTTCTAGGGCTTCATATTCGTCCTCTAGGATCCCATATTCATCTTCTAGGGTTTCATATTCGTCCTCTCGAGTCCTATATTCGTCTTCTAGGGTTTCATATTCTTCCTCTCGGGTCCTATATTCGTTCTCTGGGCTCCCATATTCGTCCTCTGAGTCTTCCTCTCGAGTCCTATATTCGTCCTCTAGGGTCCTATATCTAAATTTAACAATTCCTGAACCCTTTTTATCTTTTCTGTATCGTGGATCGTCAAAATAAGCAAAAATAGTATTTCTACGTAAAACACCCATAAAGGGTATTTCAATTGAAATCCCCAAACAGGATATTAGTTCTTTCTCTTGTTCTTGATGATATTGTAATGGAATGACGAACCCATTTCTTCGCTTTTTCGCCAACAAATCCGAATTATCTTGAAGAATAGAAGGATAGACAAAATTCCAATGGCCATTGGACATGATTCGATCCGGCGTTGAATAATCAAGAATTTCCCTATCTTTTTTACCAAAAGTATCCAACAGTCTATGTCTTACTTGATCATAAGTATTCATTTGATCTTGATCCTTGTGGAGCGAAAAAGACGCTATACTGGATCTGCACATACTTACTGACAATATCCATAAATGGCTTGTTTTTGGTAATCGACGAAGATTACCATATTGATATTCGGGCGCATGGTAAACATCAGTACTCCAGTGCATTTCCCCGTCTGATTCGGAATAAATATGCTTTTGTACTTTTTCTTTAAAATGCAAAGTGGACGTTCCGGCACGAATCTCCGCAATTACTTGTTCGGATTCCACATATTGATCATTTTGCACTAGAATCAAGCTTTTTGAGGGAATATTCACACTATATAGAATATCCTGACTCTGAATAGTTACATGCAAGTCTATATAACATAGAAAAGCAGGCTGCCCATGACGGGTACGTGTGGGGTGAACCAAATCTTCATTGAATTGGATTTTTCCATTCGAAGGGGATCGTACAAGGTCGGCAGTACCCCCTGTGAATACTCCGCCAGTATGAAAAGTTCTTAATGTTAGTTGAGTCCCTGGCTCCCCAATTGATTGACCTGCAATAATACCTACGGCTTCCCCCAATTCGACCAGATCGCCATGAGTGGGACTCCGACCATAACATAATTGACAGATCCAAGATGTGCTCCGGCAAGTAAAGGGGGTTCTAATATATATTGGTTGTGCTCGAAATGGTTGTGCTCGAAAGGCAGTTATGAATCGATTGACTAATCCAATTCCAATATCTTGATTTCGAGCGGCAATGCATCGTGAACCAATATATATATCGTCTGCTAATACACGACCAATTAGTGTTTGGGCAAAAAGTTTTTCCGTCATCCCATTTTGAGGACTCAAAGAAATACCTCGGATAGTACCACAATCTCTTCTACGCACAATAATATGTTGAACTACTTCAACAAGTCTACGTGTAAGATATCCAGCATCCGCTGTTCGTACAGCAGTATCTACAACCCCTTTGCGGGCTCCGTAGCAGGAAATTATATATTCTGTCAAAGAAAGTCCCTCGCGTAAATTGCTTTGAATAGGTAAATCAATCATTTGTCCTTGAGGATCCGCCATTAATCCTCTCATACCTACTAATTGGTGTACCTGAGATGCATTTCCTCTGGCTCCTGAAAAAGACATTAGATAGACTGGATTAGAAGGATCCGTTATCCGAAAATTCGAATTCATTTCTTGTTTCAAATATTCACTTGTAGCATACCATATCTCAACGGATTGGCGTAATTTTTCTACCGCGTGTACAGCCCCATAATAATAGTGTTTCTCCAAAAGAAAACTCTGTTGTTCCGCGTCTTGCACTAACCATCCCTTAGATGGTATTGTTAAAAGATCCTCGATTCCTAATGAAATCGATGTAGTAGTGGCTTGATGAAAGCCCAGAGTCTTTATTTGATCCAGTATATGGGATGTATATCCCATTCCGAAATGATCTATTAATCTGCTAATAAGTCGTTTCATAGCAGTTCCGTCTATCTCTTTATTATGAAAGACCAGATTGGCCCGTTCCGCCATACATAAGTACCCCCTTTTTCGGCTGAGTAGGATTCGACAATTGCTGAGTAGGATTCGACAATGGGCCTGAGTCAGTGATTCGAAAATTTAATTAACTTCCTTTCCTTAATCTCAATCTGGATTCGCGCGGCAAAAATGATGATACTAGCGAAATCAAATCGGAATGCCCCCCGAAAGGGAGGGGCATCGCCGAATCTAACTTCCTTGTTTAGATAGTGTATGAATAGGCCTGACTAAATCCTTGTATGGCTTCCTCTATTTCTCTATAAAAAGAAATATGACCAAGAGTGCTTCGAATGTATATAGAACGGATTTCTTTTTTTCTATTTCCCACTATTAGATAGTGGGCATAAATCTCATGATAAGTCCCCAAAGATTCATATTGAACTTCAATCGGAACTTCTCTTGACCCAATGACGCGTTGATCTAGTTTCCATCGGAGCCACAAGGGACTGTCTAAACTGATTCGTTTCTGTCTATAAGCTCCCAGTGCATCATAGGAATTAGAAAAATGGGGTTCTTTATCTTTTGTATACTTATAATTATTATTATTGTAGTTTACTTTTTGATTTGGATAGTTTCCGCAACTATTATATCTATTTGCACAAATACCCCGACGGTTTCCAATCGTTAATACATAAAGTCCGATAAGCATGTCTTGGGTCGGTACGCAAATAGGATCCCCAATAGCGGGAGATAGGAGATTCATATGAGAAAACATAAGTAAACGGGCTTCTGCCTGAGCTTCCAAGGATAAAGGTAGATGAACAGCCATTTGATCCCCATCAAAGTCCGCATTGAAACCCTTACACACTAATGGGTGTAAACAAATAGTACGCCCCTCCACTAAAGTAGGTTGGAAGGCCTGTATGCCTAATCTATGCAGGGTAGGTGCTCTATTCAACAGTACAGGATGTCCCCGCATAACTTCTTGAAGTATTTCCCATACAATGGGTTCCTTTTCCCAAATTTTCCTTTTAGCAATCCTGACATTAGAAGTAGCGCGTTTCGTGATTAAATCGCGAATTACAAATAGCTGAAAAAGCTTTATTGCTATCTCTAGAGGTAATCCACATTGATGTAATGAAAGCGAAGGACCCACAACAATGACAGAACGCCCCGAGTAATCGACCCGTTTTCCAAGCAGAGTCTCGCGAAACCTTCCCTCTTTACCTTCAATTACATCTGAAAGTGATTTGTATACTTTATTGTGACCATCCCTCGTTGGTTGCCCGCGGGACCCACTATCAAGAAGTGTATCCACGGCTTCTTGTACCAATTTTTCCTGGCACATTACTAAATCTGCTGGCGCTAATTCACTTCTTTTTAATAGATAGGCAAGGTTGTTGTTCCGACGAATAACTCTCTTATAAAGTTCATTAATATCCGAAGTCACTACTTTATCCCCAGACCTATAAACAATGGGTCTCAATTCGGGAGGAAGAACTGGTAATAAGCACAAAACCATCCATTCTGGTTCTACATTTGTTTGAATAAAATGTTTCGCCAATTGCATGCGTCTAATCAAAAAAACTTTTCTTATTCGTCTTTTTCTATCTTCCCATTCATCTCCACTATACCCCTCGTCTTCTAATTCCTTCCATTCGACCAAGGAATTCTCTATAATAATTCGCAAATCCAAATCTGCTAATTGTTCTCTAATAGCACCTGCTCCTGTCGCAATTTCCCGATTTCGAAATGTTGCAAAGCCTGGGGTAGAAAAAAAGGGAGAAATGCTGTGGTTACAGGATGCAATTTCATCTTCGAATAAACCTCGTAATCGTAAGAAAGTAGGTTTTTTAGCGCTGGGCCTAGCAAAAGAGAAATCACCGTATACTAGGCCCTCCAATTTCTTAAGGGGTTTATCTAAAAGGTTCGCGATATAACTAGGAAGACCTTTCAAATACCACACATGAGTCGCGGGACATGCGAGTTTGATGTATCCCATTTGATATCTTCGTATCCGAGAATCAACAAATTCTACCCCGCATTTTTGGCAAAATCTTTCCTCTTCGTTTTCAGCTCCGCTCGCTCGAGAATTTCCACAAGCACAAATTCCGCTTTTTATGGGTCCAAAGATTCTTTCGCAAAACAATCCATCTTTTTCTGGTTTATCGGTTTTATAATGAAAAGTAGAGGGCCTTGTGACTTCGCCAACGACTTCCCCATTAGGTAGGTTTTTGTTAGCCCAAGCCTTTATTTGTTGAGGGGAAACGAGTCCAATTTGAAGTTGTTGATGTTTATATTGGTCAATCATAAATAAGAAAAGAATTTATATTTATTCCGATCAAACTTCCTCCCTATTAACCTGGAAGTTCTTCTCAGATACAAGGAAATGATTCAGTTCTAGAGCCAAAGATCGTAGTTCTCGAACGAGCACTCGAAAAGATTCTGGAGGATACTCGTGATTAGGTACTCTTTTTCCCCAGATCGTAGCATTAAGTATTTCTTGGCGAGCTATAAGATGATCAGATTTATAAGTAAGTATCTCTTGTAAAATATGAGCAACACCAAATCCTTCTAAAGCCCAAACTTCCATTTCTCCTACTCGTTGTCCCCCTTGCTTGGCTCTTCCTCTAACGGGTTGTTGTGTAACAAGTGAGTAGGGCCCAGTAGAACGTCCATGGATTTTCTCATCAACTTGATGAATTAATTTTAAGATATAGGACTTCCCTATTAGAACAGGTTGTTCGAAGGGGTCTCCTGTTCTTCCATCAAATATTCTGCTTTTTCCCGGGTACTCGGGTTCAAATACCCATGGATTTTTTGTTTGTTTACTGGCTTCATATAATTCTGAAAACACAAGTTTTCTTGAAGCCTCTTGCTCATATCTCTCATCAAAGGGTGCTATTCTATAATGTTTCTTTAGCAGATCCCCGGCTAATCCGAGCGAGCTTTCAAATATTTGTCCCACATTCATTCGTGAGGGTACTCCTAAGGGATTGAAGACCATATCAACAGGTGTTCCATCTTGCAAATAGGGCATATCTTGCCTGGGCAAAATTTTGGAAATGATCCCCTTATTCCCGTGTCTTCCGGCTACTTTATCCCCAACTTTGATTTCGCGTTTCTGTAAAATATATACACGAACCATTATGTCTAGGGGGTCCCTCTGGATCCATTTCACATCGATAACGCGCCCTCTTCCACCTATAGGTAGTTTGAGAGAAGTTTCTTTTGAAGTGGATACCTCAAGGCCGAATATGGCCCGTAATAACCCAGCTTCCGCGATATACGAGGATTCGCTCGCTATCTGAGGCGTTAATTTACCTACTAAAATATCGCCAGTTTCTACCCAGGATCCCAACCTAACAACTCCATTTCTGTCCAAATTGCGGAGTAAATGTTCTTCTAGATGTGGTATTTCTTTAGTAATTTTTTCAGCGGAGCCTTGGCTTGTCGTATCCGTCTGAATTTCATATTTTCGGATGTGAAAAGAAGTATAAATATCCTCATATACCAAACGTTCGCTAATTAGTACTGCGTCTTCAAAATTGTAACCTTCCCATGGCATATAAGCTACTAATACGTTTTTTCCTAAAGCAAGTTCCCCACCAACTGTAGCAGCTCCCTCCGCTAAAATTTGTCCTTTTTTAATGGATTTACCCCACAGAACCCGAGGTTTTTGGTGCATACAAGTATTTTTGTTAGAGCGCCGATGGGTAACTAAAGGAATACTTATAGTCTTCCCACTACTTGATAAAAGGATCTTGTGACTATCAGTAGAAATGATCTTTCCCTCGCGTTCGGCTATAACGGAAACCCTCGAATCTAGAGCTGTTTGGCGTTCCAATCCAGTTCCAACAATGCACTTCTCGGACCGAGAAAGCGGAACTGCTTGGCGCTGCATATTAGAACTCATTAAAGCCCGATTCGCATCATTATGCTCAATAAAAGGAATGAGAGAACCTCCAATAGAAAAATATTGGAAAGGAAAAATACTTCTAACATGAATCTGTTCCCATGCAATAGTCAGGAATTCTTGACGGTATCTAGCTGGAACAACCTGTTCTTCCTGAATACCCTGATTCAAGGACAAAGAATTTCCTGCTGCTATCATATAATATTCATCTCTATTTGGTGATAAATAAACCACCTGTCTCTCTTTTTTTTCTTTTGCTTTCTCAGATATTTCATAAAAGGGACTCTCTATGGACCCCCACCAGTGGTCAATTCTCGCATGAATAGCTAAGGATCCAGTAAGTCCAACATTGATTCCTTCGGACGTGTCAATTGGACAAATACGCCCATAGTGACTCGGATGAATATCTCGGCTCCGAAAACTTGCAGTTCTCCCCGTCAATCCTCCAGGACCCAAACAACTCACTTTTCGCCCATGAACAGTTTGTGTCAATGGATTGGTTTGATCAAAAACTTGAGATAAGGGGTATGTGCCAAAAAAGGTCTCATAAGTAGTTATTAATAAAATCGAAGTTGAAGTTGGAGTTACCAAAGTTTGTGGAGTCGGTTTCGATTGACGTATGAATACTCTACGGATAGTTTTTTGAACCGCATGTTGTAAACGACCAAGAGCCAGTCCGAATTGATCTTGTAACAGATCCGCAACCGAACGAATACGTTTATTTTTCAAGTGATTCATATCGTCATCGTCAAGTATACCCGTTCCAAATTTCATTCCAATCAAATGATCCGTAGCGGCCAATACATCTCGTGGTAACAAGAATGTATTGTTCTGAGGTATATCAAGATTCAGTCTCCGATTCATATTTCGTCGACCAATCCTTCCTAATTCACATTTTTGTTGAAAAAATTTCTTTTGTAATTCCTCACATAAGGACTCCGAAAATACCAGGTCCCCACCTACACAAGCAAATTGTTGATAAAACTCCAAAATAGCTTTTTCTTTTGACTCAATCCTCTTCTTCTCCTTAGCATTCGGGAAAGATAAGAAAATTTCAGGGTAGGAAACATTATCTAGAATTTCTTTTAGATTCGAACCCATAGCTGATGATAGAACTAGAATAGATATCTTTTGTTTTCTACTCACGCGAGCCCATATCCTTTCTTTTTTATCAATTGCTAATTCCGATCTTCCTCCCCAATCTGATATTATAGTCCCAGTGTAGATAGAAATTCCCTTATGGTCTAATTCCGAGCGGTAGTAAATACCAGGACTTAGCAATATTTGATTGATCACAATTCGGTATATTCCATTTATTATAAAGGTTCCTAAGGAATTCATTATAGGAATGTTTCCAATAGAAATGGTTTGCTTTTGCACATCGAAACCAAAAATTAATCTCGCAGATACATATAATTCGGAAGAATAGGTGAGTGATTCATACACAGCATCCCTTTCTTTTATCGAGGGTTCTAGCAATTGATATCCTTTCGCAAATAATTGAAATGCAATTTCGTGATCTGGATCTTTAATTGTTGGAAACTTCTCAAGTTCTTCTGCCAAGCCTTGATTAATGAACCTACAAAATCCCTCGAATTGGATCTGACTAAATCCGGGTATTGTGGACATTCCCTCATTTCCATTCCGGAGCATCTTAATCTTAAGTTTCCTGTTTATCGAAGAAAAATTCCATTATCAGCTCACTCTTCATCAATCCCTATGGATCGATCTAGCAATTATGGAATCCATATTCTGTTTACTGAATCACATGAAATTCTAGGGAACTCCACATACATATTTCATATATGTATTTCATACATATGAATAGAGACAATTTCGACGAAAGTTCGAATTTGCCAGGGGTACAAATCGAATGAAAATGAATTGATAAAACATTCCTAGAAAAAAATTCTGCCACTTACACTTTATGATACTAATCAGATTGGATGGCAAAGATTTCTCATTTTATCTCCTTTCTATGAATGGGATAAAGCCATAATATAATAATTTATAAGCACTAGAAAATTTAACTTTAGTTCGATTTAGAATAGCACGCTTAGTTTAATTTCAAAAAAGAATAAGAATTTGAGGGTTCTTTTTTGTTTCGTAGTAGTAGAATTGCTAGAAAATATAGGATTTCATTGTAGAATCCTAAAATAAAGTAAGTCCTTTTTTTAAGTACATGCCAATCTAGTTATACACCTCTCCACATATCCCTGCTTTTATCGTAATTTCACTTGGGTGGGCCAAGATGGTCAGGTCATACTCTATATCAGACCAAATATTAGACCAAATTTCTTTTTTTTATTCAAGATATTTAATGCAATGAAAAATTAAAGCACGATTCCCCATAGAGATATGTACATAAGGGGGATCCATGGATAATAATGCTGTTATGGATAATAATGCTGTTCGGACCTGTAGTTTACCTATACACGGATTAGGCATAAATCCATTCTATTTTATTATGCCATTAAAAGGAAGGGGGGAGAGAATACCGATTTAAGAGTCGTTCACTACTGCAATTCAAAAAAAAAAATAGAATTCTAGTTAATGGTTCCAATTTGTTCTGAATTTTGCAGCCTGTGACTGGAAATCAACTTTTTCTCTTTTTTCATCTCAATAGAAAGAAAAGGGAAGTTTTCTAGTGTTAGCAATGTTTGTTTTAAGATAGAATCCATCGAGGAGAATAATCGAAACTGGATTAAAAAAAAGCAGGAATAGATTTTTTGAAAAAGATTGGAAAAAAGTAAGTAGAATTAGATTCAAGATAAAAGAAAGGAGGTTTTAGTAAGAAAACCTGGATGAATACTTGCTCTTTTCTCTATTTTAGATCGGATTTTTTGGCGGCATGGCCAAGCGGTAAGGCAGGGGACTGCAAATCCTTTATCCCCAGTTCAAATCTGGGTGCCGCCTGATCAATAAAATACTTAGGCTTATAGTACTGATCGAACTCGACAAATTCGTACCCTGCATAAGTAGGGGCAAGAGAGTAACTAGGCCTGGCGATACTGGATTTTGAGAATCCATAGTTCTATCCTCAAACTAGGGTTTGTTTTGTCGGTAGTGGCCCAAACGGCTACCAATAAGGATGAGGTTGCGTTTCCTTATTCTTTTATTAATTTTAATTGATTCTTAATTGATTCGATTCGAGAATTCAAAATTACAAGGCTAAGATGTCAGAAATCTTGATATCCAAAGGGGCCCCTAAGGGGCATTTTTTTTTTCAATCTAAGATTGAAGAAGGGACTCCACGAAGGAATATCAAGACTTCCTAATTATCATACATTTTATTTATCATACATCTTATGCTACCTACATACACTAAAGTAAGGGCTACTGATTCTGTCGAGAATCAGATTGAATAGGCTGATCAAAAATCAATTTCGGAGTTGTGGATAAAGTCTCCTCATTCTTTCATAGAATGATAGAAGGGCTATAGGGTTTAGGTTAAAAATAAACATAGGCAAGGTAGGTATCCAATAAATATTTATCTATCCTAATTTTATGGTATATTCTGACGTCCTTTGCTTATAAAATAAAAAAAGGGTAACAAAAGGAAGAAAAAATCTTCCTATTCCCGCGTCTTCTATTCAGGACATCATCCCCGTACTCTTTTTTAAGGAAAAGGGCTATGTATCGTATTTATACTTAATGCTCTCCAATTCTACCAGAAATCCTATAAGAATTTGTTAGGAGTAAATTCCTTGAACTGATTCATCCATAGCGTTAGGGCAGAATCCCTTTTTGACTCTGTACCCTTGATTCCACTATGATTATTGATCAATAGTAGAATAATTCCTTCATAGAAATAGGAGACATAATTTACATGGATATAGTAAGTCTCGCTTGGGCTGCTTTAATGGTAGTCTTTACATTTTCTCTTTCACTAGTAGTATGGGGGAGGAGTGGACTCTAGGGATACTACTAATTGATTGAGTAGTCGAATTGTTGTATCAACTTTTTTCTTTAATTGATCGTTTTGCATTAATCATTTTGCCAAACTTTATTCTTTCTCTCTTTCTTTAGTTTTGTTTCACTCCTGTACCTGTAAGAAACTCTTGTAAGAAAGAGTCGTTCTATTCTACTATATAGAAATAGAAAGAGCGATTACAGCAATTACAAATTTCTACTAGAAGTGACGAATGGTTAAAAAAGTTCTATACATAAGAAAATTAGACTTTCTTCCACGGAGCTATTCACAACATATCGCACACTTTCCATTTGTTTTATATTCTTTTCTTATTCTTAGAATAATTTTTATGCTCTTTTGAAGCATCTCGCCGCATGTTTAAGCATGAAAGATTCGCTGGTTTTTTCCTTTTACTTTTTTTCTTTTACTTTTTACTATAGTCTATTCTCATATTATTTTTCTCTCCCTCCATGGATTCTTTCGTGAAGAATTGTCTTCGATTTTTTTATTTTGACTTGATTGAAATTAAGTGGATGCAGTGAAAAAAGAAATTGAATTAGACTACTATTTCAATCTACTAATCTATTCTATGTAGATTCAAGATAATATAATAGAAAGACTCTAAAGTGTCGTAGAAAAAACTATATGTAGTTCTTTCTACCACACTTTATGATTCCAACCAGATCCTTTCATTTAAGACTTGGATTTTGATTTTATTTAATCCCTTTTTCATTTCTTTTCTTCAATGATTAATTGGAATTCCAATTAATCATTTTGGCTGACTGTTTTTACATAAATAATAAGTAAAAAGGCAGTAGGAACTAGAATAAACAGTGCAGTAGCAATAAATGCGAGAATATTGACTTCCATAACCTCTTTATTTTTTTCACAATAACTCGGGATGTAATCCCATGGAGAGGAAAAAGGGGTATCCTGTAAATTCAAGGGGAGGACTTGCATTCTGATAATACTGAATCAATTCAATATTATGAATATCGGATCTATCAAATCAATTCATGGTTGAGAGTGGAATAGTATAACATAGGAAGATCCACTTTTTCTTTTCTATATCTATAACCCACGATCTTTCTTATCTTATCCAATTTCCCTTCCTTTTTCTTATAGTTATACATACAATTATGTATGTATGTATTATATGACCGACTTTCTATGGGTCACATAGACATCCAAATAAGCAGTAGAAGTAGAAGTGAGATGGAGAAAAGAGGGCTTAAATAAAAAAAAATCAAATATTTTAATTAATTTAGGAAAAAGGGCGTTTGCTTTGCTTGGTTTTTCTTTTATTTTATTAGGTTACTATCAATATCCACTTTTTGGGTCTAAAGATGAGAACAGATCCATAAAAAAGGAGTCCGCAAATGGAATGAAAATGAGATAGATTCTTTCCAATTAGTCATTGAACATACACAAACAAAGTTGGAACTACAAAATGGAGGGGGCCTGGTTTAATCCAAAAAGTAAAGTACTAATTATATTAAATTAAATTCACTGTCTATGTCTAAGAAAAAACGAATACGATTTATGTATGGATTTCGGTAAAATACCGGTACTCTATTCCATAAGAGTCGAATAGGAAGTTAAGATGAGGATGGTATCATCATAAGGATAGAGTAATATCCTTAATTATACTAATCCAAGTATGATATGTATGTCTTTCCTTATCAACCGGGAGTAGTGAAAAAAAAATTCCTATAGGCCTCCCCTCCCTCTTTAATGAGAAATGCGAAATAAAAAAAGTGAAATAAGGGTGCCCCATAGGTATTTGATCTTCTCTCCTGCCCCCCCCCCCTTTTTTTCATGGAAAAAGGAAAGATGAATTTCTCCATTCATTGAACCCTAGTTCGGGACTGACGGGGCTCGAACCCGCAGCTTCCGCCTTGACAGGGCGGTGCTCTGACCAATTGAACTACAATCCCCGCGGGGTGTATGGCATACCTATTCTTAAATAGAACCATAAGAAGATTCGATTCGCCTGTCGTACTCTAAGAAATAGACGAATCATATACTACATACCCACATATCATATGTGGGTATAGTGAGAGTGACATAACTAGTATGTCGCGATTTTTTATCGCTAAAAATGGATGATAATCCACCTTTCATTTCAATAAGAAAAACTCTTTTGTTTGTAAAAAAGGAATGAGAGAGATATGGATTAGAAAGAAATTCCCCCTTTCGCTTTATCCTTTATTTCTATGGATCAGACATTTTATTTTATGGAAGAAAAACAAATGGATTTAGTTCATATTCACGAAGCCCTAGATTTTTGGGCCGAGCTGGATTTGAACCAGCGTAGACATATCGTCAACGAATTTACAGTCCGTCCCCATTAACCGCTCGGGCATCGACCCAGGAAGAATTTATTCTAGGGTTTTTTAGAATCTATGATTAACCTCCTTTCATAATACTCCCTACCCCCAGGGGAAGTCGAATCCCCGCTGCCTCCTTGAAAGAGAGATGTCCTGAACCACTAGACGATAGGGGCATCACTTCACTAGACGATAGGGCCATATACAACCGCTCGTCATTATACTATAATGATAGTATGAGCAGTTTTTTGGAATTGTCAATATACTCGAAGAGTATAACTAGATCCAAAGCAAAGAGTCTTTCCTACTTTTCTGTTATGCTTTCATAGGATTTTTTTTAGTTGATGGTTAGGTTAATTCACGGATCATTCCCTACTTTTTAAGGAAATTCATTTAAAGGGTATAGAATAAGAATAGATTAATAAAAGGGATTCTAGATTAGTTCAGTACAGGTAGTGATTTGATTGATCTAACAGGAAAAAGAGTCCAATTTGATTTCTTTTTTGTAATTTCCACCCCGTGCTTCGTTTAGCGTTCAGACCAAAAATGCATGCATCCCACACTAAGTCATAAAATTCAAGAAAAAACAGAGAAATTTTCAAAAACAAAGAAAAAAAAGTGAATAAATAATAAATTTAGTAGAAAAGTACTTTATCGGATTCGAACCGATGACTTACGTCTTACCATGGCATTACTCTACCACCAAATAAAAAGCCCTTTATCGGATTTGAACCGATGACTTATGCCTTACCATGGCATTACTCTACCACTGAGTTAAAAGGGCTTTTTATTCAATTCAAAAATTAGCCACTTTGATTTCTCATTATGAGTCTACTGCATAATGTACATAATATATGTATATATCGAGATATAGAAGTTTATTCATGGCGAGGTTCAAAATCTTGAGAGTTCAAAATCTTGATAAAATCAAGAAAAATAAGAAAATCTTTCATATTCTCTCTTATCACTTGCACAAAGTAGAGGTTTTTTTCTTTTTTTTTTATATAAAAAAATACATATATATATAAAAAAATACATATAATAAAATACGTGAAGAGAGAGTTGACACAATAAAAAATTAGTATCCGATATACTTGAAGAGGGTAAGTTCATAGGTATGTAAACACGATCTCGGACGACTCACCAAACCAAAGCCCAGAAGTTCTATTTTTTAGAAGAGGAGAACAAATATGTATCAATTGTTGAATCGGATACAACAATGGGCAAAAAAAAAAGGCCAAAGGGGCAATAAGAGCTGCTGTTAAAAAAACGGTAGACTTTGTTTTTTTTTATCTTTAGGCTATTGACTTTTCACGTGCTCAGAACGTTCTGCAGAATTAGGGACTTTTTTCTTCTATTGGCTGATCTTATGATGAGAACTTTCTCCATTTATGTTTTATTTCCTCTAATTCTAATTGGGTAGGGTATAAAGGAATTCGCGCTCTTCATATACCCATATGGTTGGTATGGTTGGGTATTAATTTTCAGTGATATACTTCTTGTCTGTTTTGGTGAGAAATTGAAACTATTTTTAACAGGCATCTCTTAGAAAAACCTTCGAGTTCAAAACTTTTCAATTTTTCTTAAAAAGTTTTGGACGGATTTGTTGAAGCGATTTTTAACAGGTACCCCTTCCAAGGAAGGGGGGTACTTGAATATTCTCCAAGGATTCTGGTTGGTGCATTTTGAACAAACTATGTTGGAGTTTTAGCAACAATTTGCTTGTAAAAAGTGGGCAGTCGAATTTATACTGCAGAGTATAAAAATTATTCTACTGCCTGCCCAACAAAAAATAATAAACCATACCCTACATACCTAACTCCTCCTGGCTATGGGTTTTCTGTTTCCGAAGATTAGGAAAAAAGGAGGATTCTGGAACCCTAAAGGTTCGATGGTATATGGATATGGAAAATATAAGATTCCCGATCCTAGCGGGAAAAGGAAGGGAACAGATACCCAATATGATTCTTGGGAGGAACATTTGGTAATGGTCTTGGTCCTCTATGCTCTTTTTTATGTGTTCTTAGTTCTATTCATCTTCTTTGATTCTTTTAAACAAGAATTTAATAAACTAGAATTGAGTGGAAAAGAGGAGAAGAAATTGGTAAATGGAGAGGATCGACTAACCAGAGACATTTAGGATCTTCTTTACATCAGGTAAATCCGTCGGGTCCTGTCCGCTTCTCCGTTTAAGTTACGACTCTTTGTTTCTTGCTTCTCTCAAGCCATAGGGAAAGTCTATGATGAATTTTTAAAATGCATCTCACTCTTTCTCTACGGCTCGGACTTCATGATAAGTGGGGCAAGAAAGAAAACATCTTCCCCAATTTCTTTGTTCAGAATTGAACAAAAAAGAAAAGGAAGAAAGGGATTTATGGGGGCAGTGCTGCTCCCTATATCTCCTAGTGTATATTGTAGGAATAATCAAACTATTCCTTAGAGCAGTCTGGCACACTTACGTCCTCGCAAAACAAATAATGATCATTGTAGTCGTAACCGTAGAATACGACCCTAATCGAAATGCATACATTTGTCTCATACACTATGGGGATGGTGAGAAGAGATATATTTTACATCCCAGAGGGGCTATCTAAACCCTAAAGCTAAAGTAAAGGCCCGCGATCGAAGTACCAACAGCTCACTGTCATGAACCTTCTCCATTTGATTCAATAAGGGGGAATTAGCCTCCTTCTCGAATGGCTACCCTTGACAAAGGGTAGCGTTGGTATCATAATCTACATGTAGCGGGTATAGTTTAGTGGTAAAAGTGTGATTCGTTCTATTAATAACTGAATTTGAAATGATATACTTAAGGCGTCCTTAAGTTTTTTATATTCCGATGAAAACTTTAGTTCTTATAAAGGATTTAATCCTTTTCCTCTCAATAGCATATTGAGGAAGAATATACATTCTCGCGATTTGTACCCAAAAACTAATTGGATTATGAGTACAGAGTCGCGAAGCATAATTTTGCATTGGATTAAGTATTCCAATTTTTAAAATATGAGTAAAGGATCTATGGATGAAGATACAAAAAAGTTTATTTCCAATCGTAACTAAATCTTCTTTTGTTAAAAAAGGAAATGGAAGCCAAATAGCTAAAAAAGGTAGTTTTGGTTTACTAGAACCATCAGCATATTGTTTCAGCTCGGTGGAAACCTAATTCTTTTCCTCAGGATCTCTTGAATGAAATTAGGGAACGAAGTAAGTAGATTAGATAGATTTAGTAGAATTTCTACCTCCTACTCTATAGGGATCATCTAGAAAGCGGAGAGCTTTGGTTCCATTCAGATAGAAAAGCTGACATAGATGTTAAGTGGTGAGAATATCCATAAAGGAGCCGAATGAAATCAAAATTTCATGTTCGGTTTTGAATTAGAGACGTTAAAACTAATCAACCAACGTCGACTATAACCCCTAGCCTTCCAAGCTAACGATGCGGGTTCGATTCCCGCTACCCGCTCCATTCTGTATAAAAGGACTATTCTATTTGTCTAGACATGGTAGAGTCCTGTATTCAACCTTTTTCGTCCACCAGTTTCCGTCCCTCCAGAGCGGAGTAGAGCAGTTTGGTAGCTCACGAGGCTCATAACCTTGAGGTCACGGGTTCGATTCCCGTCTCCGCACTTAGCAGTCTGTATAAAAGGACTATTCTATTTGTATAGATATGGTAGAGGGCTGGGCGGTATCCAACCCTTTTTTATTCATTAGTTCCCGGCCCTAAAGGGCCAAATGGAGCAGTTTGCGAAGTCACTTGCCACTACAAGAAGAACTCTCAAGGCTCCTTCCTACCCTGCAGAAAAGAAAAAAGAAATGAAAGAAAGGCACAGTCTACCTCCCTTCCCTTTAAAAGCAGTTTGCCAGTTGTTTGTCTCGGTGAATCCCCAATTTAGGGAGCCCTGTTGGCGAGTTCGATTCCCGCCTCCGGAGCCCCTTTTTTTGAGTGGGGTGCAAAAGAAGGGTAAGATAGTAAGGGATACGGTACTAGACTAACACCTACTTAATTTAATATAAGTAGTTAAGTAGTCAACTAGACTAAATTTTTTATCATAGTACCTTACTAAATTAAGCTGGCGAGCGGCGGGAATCGAACCCGTATCTTCTCCTTGGCAAGGAGATGTTTTACCATTGAACTACGCTCGCTACGGGATATATTTTATAGGGTATATCCGCCTGGGTCGACCGTCTATGTCTGGGTCGACCGTTTCATTTTCTATTATATTAGAGTTTTCTTTTTTTTAATTGTCTGTCAATCAATATTCTAATGGCAATGGAATTTCATAATAATGAAAGAGAAGAGGTAGCAATTCGGAACGCAAATTGCATTTTAATGCGTCTCACAATTCCAATTTTTTGAAGAAATGGCCTTTTTATTTATTTTGTATCGGGCTACTAAATACTAAATACTAAACAAATTTAAGAAATGAGAGAATTCAGAATAGCTACCAGAAAGACTAGTCCAATCCATAATGATGTACCGGAAAATACAACGTTTTTATTATTTGACCAACCATCAGGAGAAGCAAATACAAGGGGTACACTAATTACTAACACTGAGGAAGTCGCAATTAATGCAAAAACAGCTAATTGGAAAGCAATAGTCATATTTCTAATCCTCCAAGCTACCATCAAATAA